AATTGTCCTAAAGATTCAAAACCTATTTCATCTTAATGAAAAAAATGAAAACAAAATCGAATAGCAATAGATTTAAAACTTTTTATTTGGTAAATAAATTGCGAAATGTTTTTCTAGCTAGAATGACCAATATCTGTTTTACATCTTCTAGGCGCAAATGTTCAATTTTCATGAGATCTTCTTGACTCTTATTCAAAAGGTCCAATAATGTATATAGGTTGGACCTTTTGAGGCAATTATAGACCCTGGGGACAATTCTCATTGGTCAATAAAAATCGATTTCAATGCTATTTTTTTTGATTTCTTTTTTTTTTTTTTCTGAGTTTATCCACTTTATCGTGAAAGGTAAGAGGGGATAAAGGAACCGTGTGTTGATTGTCCTCTAAAGGTGAGTTTTCTTCTTCCTTATGTAAAAAGGGAATAAATAAATCAATCAAATTTCGGCAGGCTTCATGAAGTGCTTCTTTCGGAGTTAAACTCCCATTTGTCCATATTTCGAGAAATAGTATCTCTTGTTTTTCATTCCCACTCCCATAAGAATGAATACTATGATTTACATTTCGAACAGGTGTGAATACAGCATTTATAGGATAACTTCCATCTTGAGAGTTATGTGGCATTTTGATAAGATATCCGTGATTTCTCTCGATTTCTAATCCAATACACAAATCAATGGGTTCTGTCAAGCTAGCTATATGTTGTGCATTATCAACGATTTCTACATAAGGTGGTAAGATGATATCTTCAGCAGATACATATCCTGGACCTCTAACACAAATAGACGCGTCACAAGTTCCATATAGATTACTTCTCAATACAATTTCTTTGAAATTCATTAAAATTTCATGGACCGATTCTCGAATACCCGCTATGGTAGAATATTCATGCGGGACGTTCTCTGATTTTACACGTGTGATACATGTTCCTTCTATTTCTCCAAGTAAAGCTCTTCGCATCGCAATGGCTATTGTGGCGGCTCGACCCTTTCTAAGTGGAGACAGAATAAAGCGTCCATAATAAAGACGTTTACTGACTTCTCTTGATTCAAGACACTTCCACTGTAGTGTCCGAATAGATACTGTTACTTTCTCTCGAACCATAGTAATATTCTTTTTTTTGATTGAATCATTTATTTCTCTTGTTTCTCTTGAAATTTCCTCAATGTTCATTTCTATTTACGTTTTTTTTTCGGGGGTCTGCAACCATTATGTGGCATAGGGGTTACATCCCGTACGAAAGTTAATCCTATACCACTTTTACAAATAGTTCGTAATGCTGCGTCTCTTCCGCGACCGGGACCTTTTATCTTGACTTTTGCTTGTTGCATACCCTGATCCACTACTGGACGAATAGCATCTGCTGTTGCAGTTTGAGCGGCAAAGGGTGTCCTTTTTCTAGGACCCTTGAATCTACAAGTACCCGCCGAGGACCAAGAAACCACCTGACCCCGTTCATCTGTAACCGTGACAATGGTATTATGGAAACTTGTTTGAACATGAATAACCCCCTTTGGTATTTTACGTACACTCTTATGTGAACGAATACGTCCAGATTTACGTGAACCAAAACGTCCATATCTACGAAAACTAATAAAACGAGTTCCTTTTGCCATATTTTAGCATCTTATAAATATGAGCCCCATATTTTATCATCTTTTTTAGTATATTTTTATCATCTTATAAATATGAGTCAGAGATATATGGATATATCCATTTCATGTCAAAACAGATTCTTTGTTTGTACATCAAGTCCTTTAGTGAGTCTGATTATCCTTGTCTTTTTTTATGTCTCGGGTTGGAACAAATTACTCTAATGCGTCCCCGCCTACGGGTTAGGCGACATTTTTGACAAATTTTACGAACAGAAGCTCTTTTTTTCATATTTGTCATTCCTTAATCTTAATTTTCTTAATTTTGAATCTACTTCTTGTTCTTGTTGTTCTTGGAAGAAAATAAGTTTCTTGAAATTTTTCATCTCGAATCGTATTGAATAAAAACCACCTAATCCTTGGAATCATCCTCCGAATCCTTGGGCTTGGGGATGTCCGAATCCTTGGGCTTGGGGATGTCCGAATCCTTGGGCTTGGGGATGTCCGAATCCTTGGGCTTGGGGATGGGGGGGAGTCGAAAAATTATACGTCCTTTGGTTGAATCATAACGGCTTATTTCAATTTGGACTCTATCTCCTGGCAGTATCCGTATAAAATTACGTCGGATCTTTCCTGAAATATAACCTAGAACCCGATCTCCATTATCTAACTGAACCCGGAACATACCACTGGGATACGATTCTTTGACTAAACCCTCAACAACCCATTTTGCTTCTTTTTCTTTTTCATTCATTTTAGGTTAAACCTCCTTAAACTATTAACTAATGGAGTAGGAATGATATTAGACAACTCATCCCTTTTCCTTTTTTTTAGAAAAAGGATGAAGTTTCTCTTGAAACTTCCAATTTCCAAAGGTCTGAATATTACCATATACAACACAAAATTTCCCCTCCGATTCCGCGGAGTCGAGCCTCTCGGTCTGTCATTATACCTCGAGAAGTAGAAAGAATTACAATCCCCATCCCACCGAAAATTCTAGGAATTCGTTGAGAGTTAGAATAGATTCGTAGACTGGGTCGACTGATACGTTTTAATTTAAAACTGAACAAATTTTTATGGGGTCTTTTCCTATTCCACCGCAGGTTTAAAACCAAAAAAGATTTGTTTTTTTCTCGATGTTTTCTAACGTTTTCAATAAAACCTTCTCGGAAAAGTATTTTAACAATATTTTCGGTAATATTAGTAGATGCGATGCGAACCACTCCTTTTCTATCCATATAAGCATTTCGTATAGAGGTTAGTATCTCAGCAATGGTATCCCTACACATGGTGAACTAAAATTATGGGTGTCCCAAAATTCGATATAATTAACATGTTTTTCTTTTTTTTTTTACTATTGTTTTATTTTTTTATGAATATGAATTATTAAAGGTATATGCGTGAGATACAATCTACTAATTAATCTAGTTCTGAATCTATTTCTTTCGAATTTCTTTCAAATATCCCACTATATATCAGTGATTTTATTTTATAATACCTCGGGAGCTAATGAAAGTATTTTAGTAAAACCGAATTGTCTCAATTCCTCGGGAATCGCACCAAAAATTCGGCTTCCTTTTGGATTTCCTTTTTGATCAATCACAATTGCAGCATTGTCATCATATCGTATTATCATCCCGCAGTCACGTTTAAGTTCTTTACAGGTACGAACAATTACAGCTCTTACTACTTCTGATTTTTCTAGGGACATATGGGGTACTGCTTCTTTAATCACAGCAACAATAACGTCACCAATATGAGCATATCGACGATTGCCAGCTCCTATGATTCGAATACACATCAATTTTCGAGCCCCGCTGTTATCTGCTACATTTAAATGGGTCTGAGGTTGAATCATATCAATTTTTCGTCTATTCTTCCAATGGAAAGGATGAAGAAAAAAAAGGAATATTGTTTGTCAAAAAAAAGAAACTTTCATCCCCAAGACTCATTTCTCTTGGTTCTACATTTTTATCCCGAAATAATGAATTGAGTTCGTATAGGCATTTTTGATGCTGCTATAGAAATAGCCCTTCTAGCTATATTTTTAGTTACTCCACCCATTTCATATAGTATTCGACCTGGTTTAACAACAGCTACCCAATATTTAGGGTCTCCCTTCCCCGCACCCATACGTGCTTCGGTAGATCTTGCTGTAACCGGTTTGTCTGGAAATATACGGACCCAGATTTTTCCACCACGGCGTGCATTTCGTGTCATTGCTCGTCGACCTGCTTCGATTTGTCTAGATGTGATCCAAGCAGGTTCAAGTGCCTGAAGAGCATATGTACCGAAACAAATATGATTACCTCGATAAGATATTCCCTTCATTCTTCCTCTATGTTGTTTACGGAATCTAGTTCTTTTGGGGTTATAGTTGATGCTTGTTTCACAATTCCATCTCTACTACAGAACCGGACGTGAGAGTTTCTTCTCATCCAGCTCCTCACGAATAAAATAAAAGGATTAAAAACATTGAATTGAAATTATTAACATTTTATAAAAAATAGTTTTTGTTAGAACGTTCTAAAAAATCTTTAGTTTGTTTTGTTCTTTATCCAAGTTTAGCAACTAAAAAAAATAGAAAAAAGTTTTCGCGGGCGAATATTTACTCTTTCAATCTCTATTTCATTTGTAGGGCTCGTTTGTGACTTCTCCCAATAGATGAATTGATCTCCGGTTCAGTTCGCCATCCCGACTAGTGAATCATTACGATTCATTTTTTCAATAAAATCTTTTGCATTCACAGGTTCCATCGTTCCCATCGCTTCGTACTTAATGATTAGGTCCGAATTCTACAATGGAGCTCATAATCCAATTTGTTCCTGAGTCAACCTTCTTAGTCTTTTTTGACTCCAAGCTCTTTTTTCTTGATTCATTTTTATTTAATTAATATTGAATTGAATACTTTCATTTAATTTGAATATTTCATAAAATATTTTTTTTTTTTTTTTATTATTATTTCATTTTATTATTCTTTTAGAATTTCATTTATTTCATTATGGATGAATATGGATGAATCAATTTGTATTGATGCTTTATTACACTGTCTTTTATGAGATGACTCGTAAACCTTACATATTGGAATTCTATATCATTGATATTCTTTTTCTTTCTTTCTCTCACCCTTCCTTTTATCCACACCTTTCTTCTTTCATTTCATTTTGTTTTACATCTAATTAAAGTTTATGCAAAAAAATTTATGCAAAAAAAATTGCAGTTGCTACAAAGATATGACTGGTTTATCATATTTTGACTGGTTCTTTAGATCCAGATAATACGAAGTGATGAGTTGGTTATTAGTTCATACTATAGGGCTGGTCTTTTTTAATCCTAACCCTAAAAAACCAACGAGTCACACACTAAGCATAGCAATTATATTACAAGGTCAATTGAATTTTTATTCAATCCT